ATTATATTGCTCAATACGTTCACGGATAATATTACTAATTTCGTCGGCTCTAATTGTTACCATGAGTATAATTTTTTTTTAGTTAAAGAAAAAAAACGATGCCTACAGGAAAAGGACTAATCAGTTATTTCTGTCATCGCCTCAAACGTGTCAATATTCTCACTAATGGTACGTAAATGTAACTCCTTGTTCAAAGAACTATTCAGAGTGCCTCGAGCTCCCTTTAAAACTTGTTGGAAAACCTGTTGTCGGACTTGCTGAACCGCCCTTTGGTGGTCAAAACGAATGGTTTCATTTTTGTACTTTTCTAATTCTTCCAAAGTCTTATAAGTTGACTTAATCAAATTCAATTTTTCTCGTTCTATCTCCGAGTATCCATTCACTCGAAATTGATCTGCTTCCCTTTCGACTTTCCGTAAGCGAGCCCGGGCTTTTTCCAGCCGTTGAATGGCCCCCCCCTGCAGTTCCTCTGAATTTCGAATAGTATTCAGGATCTTCCGTTTTCGATTATCTAATAAATCACTTAATGAAAGTAGATTATCTTTCCATTCATCTCAAAACTTACATGATCCCTTCCCGAACCAAACATGAATTTTTCGATTCATTTGGCTCTCACACTCAATTACTTCAACTTTTTAAGTATGGGGGCAATTCCCATATCTTTTTTTTTTTTTAATGTAATGAGCCTATCCTCTACCTCTCTTCTCTATTCATATTCCAAGATGTCGCGACTAATCACTAATCCAAGACCAGAATATTTTGAGGACTCTTCTGACGGAACAAAACAAAAATATTGAATTGTCAGCAAAGTTGTTTCTTTTTTTCGTCAAATCCAAAGAATTCTTCTTACTTTATATTATACACAGGTCACCGATTCAGCATAAAAAGCGGTTGATTGAAATATTTCAAATATTTTGCATTCCAATAAAAGAAAAGGCTCAAATAATTTTATCGACATGAGTGTTTTATATCGAAAAAAAACAAATTCCAATTATTCATTTTGCAAACATTTCTATTCTATATTAATATAGTAGTAGAAAGAGTACCATGCTGCGTCTGGACTTCAAACAGTTTGGTTTAGCTTTAACCATGTTAATGACCCCACACTATTGGTTTGGTTGATAGAGAATCAAAGTAGATTTACCAATGAATCACGAAATGCTATGGTTCTTAAATATGATTTGAGATTGATTCAGAAGTAATTCGCGGAATCGTGCACCTTTTTCGATCTAGTTATAATGAAAAAAAGTACAGCTGGTTGGATCCAGCCTATTCTTGAAATAAACAACTCGCACGCACTCCCTTTCCAAAAAAGATCAATACACCGAGGACTACACTTAGATTTATTGGATTTGTTGCTAAAATATCGGTATTAAACCCGAAACTCCCGGCAAATGACCAGCGAACCAAGGAAACGAAAGAATCGGTTATATTTTTCATATTATCTCCTCTTTTAGATAGACTAAAAAAAAATACGTAATTTGCATATTTATAGGATTAAACAAAGGGATTCGCAAATAAAAGCGCTAATGCTACAACCAGTCCATAAATTGTTAAAGCTTCCATAAAAGCCAGACTAAGCAATAAAGTACCTCGTATTTTTCCCTCCGCCTCGGGTTGTCTCGCGATACCTTCTACAGCTTGACCCGCAGCAGTACCTTGACCTACTCCAGGTCCAATAGAAGCAAGCCCGACGGCCAACCCAGCGGCAATAACAGAAGCGGCAGAAATCAGTGGATTCATGATAAGTTCCTCGCACTAAAATAAAGAAATAGTTAATGATACAATCGTCCAATGAATTATGACTTAATTATTCCATCGCTAAGATTCATCCAGTCGAAATAATTAAGAACTCGGAATTGAAGTAATAATAATATTAGTATTAAACCATAAAAGCTACTTCGATATCTCTTTTTTAGTTCCGATCCACAGGATTTTTGTGAATCCATACAACTTTTGTTCTTCCATTTCTTCTTTCCAAACCCCTTTTTAATTCTTCGTTCGTTAGTTTTCTTTATTTCATCGCTTTATTCATTCACATTCAATTCACAGGCAAAGACGAAACCGAAGAATTTCTATTGGAATCTCTATCTAAGTTCACAATAGTAGGGCGGATTAGATATCTCTTTAGTTGATATATAACTATCAATATCTAATATCATATATACATGTCTTTCTTCCATAACGTAAACCAACTATTCATATCTTCATATCTTAGATTCAAACTATTCGTATCTTAAAGTCAATCGTATTCTAGAATCATTCTTGGAACCATACACAAAAGTTGGCTTAGAGTCATTAGATCCCATATACCCAATTCTGTTCCCCTCTCCCAATCAACCCATTTTTTATGAATCTCGTTTGGCGAATCATTGCATAGAAATAAACATAAGTATTTTATTCCGGTAAGGTCATTCACTTTAATTATTTATTAATATTTTCTTTTGGTCAATCGTTGAATTGAATAAAATCAACTAAAATGGGAATCATTCTAGAAAGCATCTTTCTTTTTCTTTTTTTTTTAATCACACACCGTGTAAATTGTGATACTACGATACTATAAGAATTTTTATATTAAGAATTTTTATTCAAATAATGACTCCTTATATTTGAATTGAATGAACAAAACAATAGAATGATAATATTCATTGGCAGGAGTATGATATAATAAAGCCAAACATTAATTTTAGGAAAAAGATCTTTTTGATCTCTTTCCTTTTTTACAATTCCCCAATATCTGAATTTTTTTCTATGACTCTTGGTCGTATATCCCGTATTTGTCTATTTCTATTTGTATATTGATGTTTCCTAAGTGGATTATCTTTAGTTACGCATACACTGCGTTATTCTAAGCTAAAAAAAAAAAAAAGAGACTATTTCGAAAACTAGTCAATGATGGCCCTCCATAGATTCGCCTATATAAGCCGCCGCTAAAGTTGCAAAAATAAGAGCTTGAATACCGCTTGTAAATAATCCAAGGAACATCACAGGTATAGGAACCACTAAAGGTACTAAAGAAACAAGAACAACAACTACTAATTCATCAGCTAATATATTCCCGAAAAGTCGAAAGCTAAGTGATAAAGGTTTTGTGAAATCTTCTAAAATGTTAATGGGTAAAAGAATTGGAGTCGGTTGAATGTATTTACTGAAATAACCTAATCCCTTTTTAGAAAGACCTGCATAGAAATATGCTACTGACGTGAGCAAGGCTAAAGCAACGGTAGTATTGATATCATTCGTAGGTGCAGCTAACTCCCCATGGGGTAACTGTATTATTTTCCAAGGTAAAAGAGCACCGGACCAATTCGAAACAAAAATAAATAGAAACATAGTTCCAATAAAGGGAACCCATGGACCATATTCTTCTCCAATCTGAGTTTTGCTCACGTCTCGAATAAATTCAAGGACATATTCGAAGAAATTTTGACCGGCAGTCGGAATAGTTTGTGGATTCCGAACAGCTATAAGGGCTGAACCTAATAAGATAGCAATTACAACCCAAGAAGTAATAAGTACTTGGGCATGGACTTGTAAACCTCCTATTTGCCAATAGAAATGTTGGCCTACTTCCACACCGGATATATCGTATAACCCTTTTAGTGTGTTACTGGAACATGATATAACATTCATATTGCCCTCTAACAGAAATAGAACTTTAAAAAAAATTATTTTGATTCAACCCTCTCCCTTTCGACTTGTATACTTTAATTAGAATTATCCGTTTTGAATACCCGCTAATCACATAATATCCACAGTTTTTTTTAATTTCTTTTCTTTTATGCGATTCAAGAAGAGTAACCGATTCCAAAAATAAAAAAATCCATGTAGTTACCAAAAAAATTGATTTATCTTATTATTAATCAAGGATTTCGTATATAGCTAGAACGACCCTCACAAATTGCAAATACAAATTTATTAAGAATTAATCGGATTGAAGCTATAGCGTTATCGTTTGCTGGAATCGAAATATCTGCGAGATCGGGGTCACAATTTGTATCGATTAAACAAATTGTTGGAATTCCCAAAGCGATACATTCTCGAAGAGCCGTATATTCTTCTTGCTGATCAACGATGATTACAATATCCGGTACCCCCGTCATATATTGAATCCCGCCCGGATACGTTTGCAAGCGTGATAATTGTCTCTTCAGGATAGCTGCATCTCTTTTTGGAAGACGGTTGAGTCTCCCCGTCTTTTGTTCCGCTCTCAAATCCCTGAACTTATGAAGTCTCGTTTCTATAGTGGACCAATCCGTTAACATACCACCGAACCTTTTTTTATTAATATAATATAATGACATATAATGACACCGGGTTCTTATTGCAGCTCGTGCTACTAAATCCGCTGCTTTATAACAAGCTTCTGATAAAAAACGAGCAGTTCTTGTCAGATTTGTAATATGAATACCTTTATGTTTTGCTGAGATATAAGGTGACATTCTAGGATTCCATTTCCTAGTACCATGACAAAAAGGAATTCCTGCTTCCATCATCTCTTCAAAATTGATATTCCACTATCTTCTTGCCATTTCTCCCCATACTTCCTCTTTTTTTTATCAAAAAAAGATTTGATAAAAAAAAGAGACGAGGTGCCCTGAAATAAATAATTGTTCCAATGGAACCTTCTCTTCTACCAGAGATTGGCCATTGATACACAATCCAGGCCATTCATTACTTTCTATTCGTTATTATCTTTCTTTTCTTACTATTAAGAAATCAAAGGATCAAAAATAGTTAAGAGAATCCGCTCCTTAGGACTCATTAAATCCTCTAAATGATTGTTCTGATGTAGCATGTAAAGTCTTTGAAATGCAAAAGTCTAATAATTCTCTGTGGTGTAAGAAAATATCTATCATCCCCCCCCCGAATAAATTCTTTTTTTTGTTTCCAAAAGAATATTGTTATGCTGCCGTGAACAGTGCACTAATGCTTTGAATCCGGTACCAACGGGTATCATCCCCCCCAGAACAACGTTCTCTTTCAGGCCTTTCAACCAGTCGATACGACCCCGGAGAGCTGCTTTTGCTAAAACCCGAGCGGTTTCTTGAAAACTTGCTTCAGATATAAAACTTTGAGTATTCAGAGATGCTCTCGTTATTCCCAATAATATAGCTCGATAACAGATCGCTTCTTCCAAAGCACGCCCCGTTCGCTCCGCTCGTAACAATCCAATAAGTTCGCCGGGTAAAAAAATATTAGACATTCCATCTTCTGAAACCAACACTTTTGATGTTATTTGACGTACAATAATTTCGATATGTCTATTATGGATTTGGACCCCCTGGGATCGATAAACCTTTTGGATCTTATTAACCAAAGAGATACGACTTTGCACTATAGTTAGCTCAGCACCAATTAAGAATCCCCAAGGAATCCCAAGAATTCTTGTTATACGCGCGTTCCAACCCTCAACTCTTTTTTCTAGGTTCATCGATATTGAATCAATCGAACGCACTTCTAACACCTGTTCTACTTTTGGAAGACCCTGCGTTATATCACCAGATCTTGATTTTTCATATATAAATGTAATTAATGTATCTCCTTCATAAAGGATTTCTCCATAATGCCCATGAACTGTTGCTCCTGGAGTAGCCAAATAAGGCTTAGCTGATCTTATTACTACAGAGCCAGCTTGAACAATTAAAACTTGACCTGATTTGAGGTGTGGTCCATTTGTGGCTATACATATATTTTCACAAATAAACTGCCCAAGACTCATTATTGTGTACATTTCCTCACAATAATTATGATGGATAAAATCCCAATTCAAATTAAATGGATTCAAAACAATCTTACTGTCTGGATCAGGATTATAAATTCTCCCGTTTTCATCCATTAAATAAAATTTACGTACTTGAAAAGTCTGTTTTAAATTATCAAGTTTCAAATAGTTAGTTACCGAAACCGGATTATAAGTTATTAAATAGTAAAATGAATAAAAATTCGCAATTTGAAGGACTGTTCCTAAGGGTCCCAACGAATTCCTAATTGGAATTAGAGGATCTTTTTGAATGTGAATTGATTGCTTTATCACATTATGATATTTGATATCGTTGAATGGACCCATTCGAAAACAATTAGATGATGACAAAATTATCAAAGATTGGCATTCCTTATTTCTATTCAACAAGGTATGAATAGTTCCTTGATTTTGGCTAAGTGATTGTTGAACCCTTGCCTTGAAATAAATGGAGTAAAACGGATTTATATTGGTGCGATCTGGACCATTATCAGAGATCAATCCTGGACTTGACGGAGCATTCCTTTTTCTGATATACGGAATATGGGATTGCACTAAGTCGATTCTTAGGAAATCTCGAATCATACCATTTGTACTTACTTCAACAAAGGAAGCACAGACCTCTTCGACGGAAGAACTTTTTTTGTCTTGGTCCCAATTCAAGACTAAACAAGTTCGAACTAATTGAATACTTGTGTCAGAAATACCCCGAAAGGGTTTGCCCTTTCCATAAAGGATATAATTGACAACTCGAAGGTGCATATTATCCTTTTCCCGCAGCAGATCCTGGGGGAAGAGTGTTGCTAAATTGATACCGTTCGCTATTTCATATGTGACTACGGGTCGAACCAAAACAAAATGCTTTTTCTTGGTAGGTGTGATCCGTTGGACATAGATCCATTTTTTCAATTTTTTTGATTCCCGGGTGGATCCCTTAAGTTCTTTTTTTCCCGTTTCCGGCGGTATCAAGATGCCACTGTGTCGGGATATCTTATCCGTTTCCCCAGGAAAATGGATATCCCCAGAAAAAACTTTTAGTTCAATCTTTTTTTTTTTTTTCTCCACTCGGACCAATCCGCCCACTTGGCTTCTTCTATTTAAAGCGATTCGGGTATCTACTCCAATGATACTATTATTCCGTACCATTACGTAAGAAGATTCGGGTAAAATATGCACTTCCTCGGGAATGAAAAAAAAGCGATCGATTTTCATTTGAAATTTTGGCTTGATTTTTTTGACTCCTCGATACTCAATCAAGTCCTCTTTTTTGACGATTGAATGTGCCCCTATAGTCCCATATTTAGTAATTCCTGAATTCTTTCTTCTGTATCGAGGATCATCAAAATAAGCAAGAATACTATTTTTACGGAAAATACCCTTTATGGGTATTTCAATCGAGATACCTGAATGGGGCATTAGTTCTTTCTCTTGTTCTTGAATGGATTGGAACGGAATGAGAAATTGATTTCTTCGCCTTTTTGCCAATAAATCAGAATTCTTGTGGAGAATTGCAGGATGTATGAGATTACAATGACCAATACCTATGATTCGATTAAATCCCGAATAATCAAAAATACCATCTTCTTTTTTATCAGAAAAATCTGACCTAACTAATTGGTGTCTCACTTGATCATTATTCACTGAGAGGCTAGAAATATATCTTCGTTCGACAGAATGAGAATGGATGTTCAGTTGATCTTGATCCTTGTGGAGTGAAAAAGAAACTACACCGGATCTGCACGAACCTCCTGATAATA